GTGTGGATAAGGCCTATATTATAGAGTATATAACTTCGATCATAGGGGTCAATTTCTAGGCGCATAGCTTCATAATAATTCTGTAATGCTTCCGCATAATTTCCTTCAGATTGAGCCGACATCCGTTACGGTCGTCATTCGCTTTAACGAATTCTCCGTTTCAGAACCGTATGTGAGATTTTCATCTCATACGGCTCCTCCTTTAGGTGCATAATGAAAATAATATATGGAAAAATTTGATGTCATTATGAACTAAGTGGGGCTAATGTTTTTACAAGAAATCCCTAGCCAACCTTCTTGCAAAAGATCTTTTCTTACTACCAAGTGGGTTCATGCTAGATAAAAATAAAAAAGTAAACTCTAAAAATTTCTTTGTTCTCAACGCCCCTAAATTTCCAGGAATTAGCCACTTCAACAGTCTTCAATGGTTATACGGGTATCCAAAGTACGAACGAGATGGATGTTTATTGTTCCAACCATTTTAATTAGGCCCAATCCCAAAGAAGAAGAAGAAAGAAAAGGAATCATTTTGAAGAAAGTTTTCGTGTTGTTGATTTCTCGGCGTAGTGCTTCTTCCCCTATGCCTCCTATTCGTATATTGTATTAGTGTAGTAGGATTGATCTGTAATACGGGAACCATAGGTAAAAACCTTTTGCTCAATACTAGAATTCACAATTGAAGCATCTAAGGCTGCATTAATCGTGGATACATGACAGAAGGGATTGCTTTTTTATATTATAAACTTCACCTTCAAAAGCGTAGATTTTTTTCAATACTCGTTTTTCTTTCTATTCCAAATAGGCGAGAAAAAAAATAATGATAATCAAATCGCACCATCTCTGTAATAAGTAAATGCCTCCTTTTCTCCGGAAGTTGTCGGAATGACTCGTAATAAGATATCGGCTACAATTGTAAAGGTTTTATCAATAAAATTTCCATTTATACGCGATCTTGGCATAGGTAATAATCCATTCTATAACTCTTTTGATTTCCTTTACCTTTTCTTTTGTGAGAAAATTTTCTCACAAACAAAGGAATTGTATAGTACGAACTAACATAAAAGCGGACTCATAAAAAAAACCTTCTATCTACTTACAATTTTTTCCGGTCAAAAAAGGTATCTATTAACCATAACCTAAAAAACGACGAATAACTCGCTATTCACCCAGGTACTCAGTCATAATCCTGGTGTCGGAGAGATGGCCGAGCGGTTGAAGGCGTAACATTGGAACTGTTATGTAGGCTTTTGTTTACCGAGGGTTCGAATCCCTCTCTTTCCGTACTTTCAACTAATTCACCAATCTTACGGGATTGACCACAATGTATCAAATCAAATAAAAAAGAATATATAAAAAATCTACCTTGTTTTTATTTTTAAATAGATTCTCTATTCCTAATTTCTTTGATATGGAATATGCTGGGAAGAGCAAACAAGGGATCCAAATCTCCCTACCAATCTATGATACATGAATAGGAAAAAGATTCCCCGACAAAATCCCTTACCTTGTGCCTTTTTATTTTTAATCAAAAAGGAGGGCGAAGGGGAGTTGTCCGAACTTTTGTTTTTAATTATTTTTTTTACTTAAGTTAGGTTTATTAAGTCTGTCGAGAGTAATATTCTACGACAAGCAATTCATTTATTTTCAAACCGACGCATTTCCTATCTATTATTTGATTGACTAACCCTTCATATTGGAATGTGTGAAGAGTTAGATGGTTTGGCAATTCCTCGGGGGCAGATGAATCAAGAAGATTTTGAACCAAAGTTCTAGAGTTTTGTTCATCCTTCACTGTAATAATATCTCGGGGTTTGCAGCGATAACTTGGTATATCAACTATATGACCATTAACTAAAATATGTCCGTGGTTAACTAATTGGCGTGCTTGAGGAATAGTCAAAGCCATACCCAATCGAAAAAGGATGTTATCCAAACGCATTTCAAGTAATTGTAGTAAAACTTGACCTGTTGACCCCTTGGCTTTTCCGGCGATACGAACATATTTAAGTAATTGGCGTTCTGTAAGACCATAATGAAAACGCAATTTTTGTTTTTCTTCTAAACGAATACGATATTGAGATTTTTTTCCGGAGCGTGATTGGTTTCTAAGATCGCTTCCTGCCTTAGGCCTTTTACTAGTTAGTCCCGGTAAAGCCCCCAGACGGCGTATTTTTTTAAAACGAGGCCCTCGGTAACGTGACATAAAGACTCCTTTTTTATTGAAATTGTATAAAACCAAACAAAATTAAAACTGAACTAAATGATAATGATAAATGACGTGAAATCCACTCCAATAAACTATTGGAATACAAAGAGTAAGAAGATATATTCTTCTCAATATACAGATTTTTTTTATTGTATATACAATATATATAAATAAAAAAAAATCGTAAAAATTTTCCTTTATTTTCTTTATTTATTTTGCAAAGGTCTAATTCTTTATACCCAATATATATTCCTATATGGAAGTTTATATGACATAATATAAATGGAGTGGTAACTCTAGGAAAAGGTGAAAAAAGTCTTTTCAATCTTATTTGATTTTGAAAGTACATTAAAAATCATGTAAAAAAAAAACGAAAAAAAAATGGAAAAGCCGGCTATCGGAATCGAACCGATGACCATCGCATTACAAATGCGATGCTCTAACCTCTGAGCTAAGCGGGCTCAAATAAAATAGCACGTGCATACAAATTCACTAAACTACTATATCGTATCAATTAACTATTCTATTCATATTTTTCCTTATCTATTTAGAATTAAATAATCATATTCTATATATTCTAGAACAAAATATAGCTCAAATAAATAGTGACTATCATTAAATAAATAAAACATAACCTTAATTAATAGAATATAGCAATATATCGACTTTAGAATTTTGATTTCATTAGTTTATAAATAAGAAACTCTTAATTAAATCAGAAATCTTTTTTTTTAGTTAAATGATATCTGATTTGAAATTATTGTTTTTTTTTTATAACCTCACGCTATTATTATTATTTTTTTTTTTTTACTTTTATTTCTAATAATATAGAATTATTCGAATTAATATTCGAAATTAATATTCGAATATAATTTTTTAGAATTATTATAATTTAAAATCTACGAAGTAGACTTATAATCTTTTTCCGCTGCACATTGTAGAATTCTAAGTTTCAAAAAGAATCATAAACTTCTTTTCATGAAAGTTAAAAAAAAAAGAGAATCGACCGTTCGACTATTTCTTAAAATTTAAGACAAAGACGAGAAAAGGAATAACATATATATGTTATGTAATATATAACCATATTGAATTGCAAATACAAAAATGATAGAATCTTTGTTGATTAGACTAAATCAATATGGATTGGGCTAAAAAAAAGAAAGAAGATACCAAAGAAATAAAAAAAGTATCTATATGTAATGAATTCCAAAGTTTCGGCATAAGAAAAAGTGGAAAGACATAATAATGAGATCCTAATCTCAAAGCAAAAGGGGGGATATGGCGGAATCGGTAGACGCTACGGACTTAATTGGATTGAGCCTTGGTATGGAAACCTACTAAGTGATAACTTTCAAATTCAGAGAAACCCTGGAATTAACAACGGGCAATCCTGAGCCAAATCCTGGTTTACGCGAACAAACCAGAGTTTAGAAAGCGAGAAAAAAGGGATAGGTGCAGAGACTCAATGGAAGCTGTTCTAACAAATGGAGTTCACTACCTTGTGTTGATAAAGGAATCCTTCGATCCAAACTAAAAAAAAAGGATGAAGGATAAAAACCTATTTTGTATAAATACAGGTAACATAAAACGATCTCAAAAATGACGACCTGAATCTCGATTTCTATTTTTTTTTAAGTAGAAATGGTGTGAATCAATTCGAAGTTTAAGAAAAAATCGAATATTCATTGATCAAATGATTCACTTCATAGTCTGATAGATCCTTGGTGGAACTTATTAATCGGACGAGAATAAAGATAGAGTCCCATTCTACATGTCAATACTGACAACAATGAAATTTATAGTAAGATGAAAATCCGTTGACTTTTAAAATCGTGAGGGTTCAAGTCCCTCTATCCCCAACTCTACTCCCCCAAAAAGTTTGTTTGACGCCTTACCTTTTTTTAGTTATTCAAAAATTCATTATCTTTTTTCATTCATCCTACGCTTTTACAAACTATAATTTATTTTCTTATTATAGACAAGTCTTGTGGGATATATCATACACGTACAAATGAGAAAAAAAATATCGATTTGAATGATTTAGAATCTATATAATTTTTCATTTTAAAACTTAGAAAGTCTTCTTTTCGAAGATCCAAGAAATTCCCGGTATAAAACTTTTTTAATTTACTACTTTTGAGTTTCTTTGACTTGACATAGGCATAAGTCATCTAGTAAAATAAGTATGATACTTCGGAAATGGCCGGGATAGCTCAGCTGGTAGAGCAGAGGACTTGAAATCCTCGGTGTCAACGGTTCAAATCTAAAGCAGGGGACTTGAAACCCTCGGTGTCACCTGTGCAAATCTAAAGCAGGGGACTTGAAATCCCCGGTGTCACCTGTGCAAATCTAAAGCAGGGGACTCAAAATCTCCGGTGTCACCTGTGCAAATCTAAAGCAGGGGACTCAAAATCCCCGGTGTCACCTGTGCAAATCTAAAGCAGGGGACTCAAAATCCCCGGTGTCACCTTAGAAAATCTAAAGCAGAGGACTCAAAAGCCTCGTTGTCACCTGTGCAAATCTAAAGCAGAGGACTCAAAAGCCTCGTTGTCACCTTAGAAAATCTAAAGCAGAGGGCTGAAAAGCCTCGTTGTCACCAGTTCAAATCTGGGGCAACGGCCGGGATAGCTCAGTTGGTAGAGCAGAGGACTGAAAATCCTCGTGTCACCAGTTCAAATCTGGTTCCTGGCATAGGATTTATTAATTTTGATAAGGTTATATTCTTAAAATTAAACGTATCTTTAGTAAAAAAAAGTGCAATCATCCCTTACCCCCCCTCCCATTTATTGCTTTC